ATCAAATAAGGTTTTCATATTATTATTATCCATGATATGATAAATAAATACGATATAGAGCAAGAAAAGAAGGAAATAAAAAAACAAAGTATAGAAAAGATATCCAAAATTATATAGAAATCACTATCCTACCCTTAGTTTTTATTTCCTTAATTTAATTGAATTTGTTTTGATTAGAGCAAAGTTCCTTAAAAACCTCTGCCTTTTTTAAAATATCCTGAACAGTTCCTGTAGGCTGAGCGCCTTTTTCAAGGAAATAGAGAATTGCGGGAACGTTTAAATAAGTTTGATTCTTGATCGGATCATAAAAACCTACTTTCCGAAGATCTCTTCCTTCTCTTCGGGATCGAACATCAATTGCAACGATTCGATAGACGGCTCATCGGGATAGATGTAGATGAAACCCCCCCCCTAGAACCGTATAGGAAGTTTTCTCCTCGTACGGCTCGAGAAAAAATGATTCGAAGTTTTGTCTATGGATAAAATTAGAATAAATAGGAAAGGAATCCATAAAATATAAAATAAATTATTCTATAATTAAACTCATAGTCTTTTTTATTTCGCTTCCTTCCTGAAAAAAAATCATTTGTACTCATAACTCAAGTTCAATAATTCAAAAATTTTAAAAATTTTTCTTTAATTTTGAATATATTTTTTTTATTGAGTGGTCTTTAACCCACCCTTTTTGTCTCGTTTAAAATATATTTGGATTCTTTATTCGGATCCGTGAGACAATTAAAGTGGTGTTTCCTTGTTCTGGGATCCTTTATCTTTGTTTTAAATCATTGGGTTTAGACATTACTTCGGTGCTTCTTAATCCTTTCAAAATGGTAGCAACATACCCCTTTTGTGATTTCTTTCTATCAAAGAATCATACCAACGGTTGATTCGTGCGTGATACACTGTGGATTGAAAAAGGTTTAGCCGTTCCAACAATTTGTTTTTTCAAATTTCCTCGAATCGGATCCTTTTGATTTCTATTATAGAAGATATACTTACGAAGTTGTTCCAATTTATTAATTGGCATTAACCCTAGATCGTTGCCCCTGAGAAATTAATCAATACTTTCTACTCGAGCTCCATCATGAACTATTTACATTACAACCCAATAAAAAAAAGAAGAGTTATAGTAGAATAGAACAAATGACGTCGAGTCAAGAGCACCTTCATTCCTAATATAAAATGGTGGATAAGAATCCACACGGGATCGTGTCCTTCAAGTCGCACGTTGCTTTCTACCACATCGTTTTAAACGAAGTTTTACCATAACATTCCTCGAATTTGGAACCAGTGTGGAATTGATTCAATTATGGAATCATGAATAGTCATTGGTTCAATCAGTACAGAGACAGAGTCATTTATATTTCTTATTTTCTACATAGATAATAAATATTTTTCTTCAGAAAAATTAGCAAGACCTCGGCTTTTTTTGTATGAATGGAACATTCTTTTTTATTTTTATGAACATTTTTCTATCAATATATCTCGCAAAAAAATATCTAATATCTAACAGAAATATACAGAAATCAAATCAAAATATAGAAATAACATAACTAATAGAAATATAGAAAAGAAATAATTTACATAACTAGCATCACACGAATAAGGAAATTCTATTTGACTCTGCTTCTTCAAGTGACTCAATAAGATAGACTGACCCATTTTCAACTTTCCAAAGATGGAACCTATAAGGAATGATTACAAATTATAAATCTTGATACTTGATATTTGAAAAAGTTTCCTACTTCTACATCATTATTTGAGTAAAGTTTTATAGTAAAGACTCCATTTTTTTATTTGATTATCATCATCCTAACAAAGAGAAATCTTGGCTTTTTTTTTTTTCGAATGGAATTGTCAATGATGTAAAGTAAATAAGCTAAATTGAACAAAAAAAGAAATATCATTGTTAAATATTTCAATTTTAATATTTTAGGGATGCAATTTCTTTTTCACAAAAATAAAAAGACTATTGTCACTGAAATAGGATAACAATACATACCTATAGGCTAAGAACTTCCTCGTTTTATATGTATTTTCTTTTCATATTTTGTTTAACCTGAGGTTAAGTAATCTTTATGCAACTATGATCTATGCCCCATCTTATCTTTATCTGGGTCACAAAAGGATTTTGAACTCGATTTAGTTCAGTTTGTGAAAAAATCAGATAAAATAAAAGAGGAATAATATTCTATTCCAATATTAGACCTTGAAACAGAACCTTGTTGAACAAAAATTGAACAAAAAAGAAGTATTAGGATACAATGGATATGCTCTGGGACGGAAGGATTCGAACCTCCGAATAGCGGGACCAAAACCCGTTGCCTTACCGCTTGGCTACGCCCCATTTCCTTTTTTTATTGCACACTAATAATAATAAAGAATAATATTGGTATTAAGTGTTCGTCAATTCCAGTCCAAATATCTAGAGAAAATCTTTATTCTTTATAGAATCTATTATAGATTCGTGTTAGGATTTTGGGATGTGTATATCTATAATTCAACTGGATTTATTGATCATTACATATAATTCAATTAAGATATTGTATGAAAGTATGATTTCTTCTATTCTCCTTTGAGAATTGGAGGATTTTTGATTGAGCGGAAAAAGAAGGATTTTTTTGTCTACCCTAGTTTCTTCATTTTTCCTTATATCAATAACTCAATCAAAATGCAATTATCTCGACGAAAAAAATGTCTGTTATGCTTAATATCTTTAGTTTGATCTGTCTTAATTCTGCCCTTTATCCGAGTAGTCTTTTCTTCGCCAAATTGCCCGAAGCCTATGCTTTTTTGAATCCAATCGTAGATGTTATGCCAGTCATACCTCTGTTCTTTTTTCTTTTAGCCTTTGTTTGGCAAGCTGCTGTAAGTTTTCGATAAGATCTTTAACACTATCCTAGAAAATTCATTATCATTATTTATTCGAGAAAAATTATAACAATTGATGATGATAAGATCAAATAAGTCTGACAGTATGAACCTTCAATTCAAACATTGAAATTTTGAATAGCCGCGATAAATCGGGCTCGTCCCATTTCCCAATTTTAATCCTTTTTCCGGCGAAGTACCCTATTAGATTAGGGTCCCTTGCAATATCTAATTGTGGGTATGAAAGTTATTTGTGGTAATCAAAGACTCTTATTACAAATTTCAACTTCATTTGAATTTCTGAACATTTTTTTCTATTTCTAGAATTCATTTCTTGGTGTCAAAATAGGATATGTGATATAAAAATGGAGGATCTATTATCTTTTCTCGTTTTTCTTTTTCAAAAAATGATCTTGGAGGTTGTATAATGCTTACTCTCAAACTTTTCGTTTACACAGTAGTAATATTCTTTGTTTCTCTCTTCATCTTTGGATTCCTATCCAATGATCCAGGACGTAATCCTGGACGTGAAGAATAAAATAAAAATTTTGTTTTTCTTGCTTGATTTTACAATTTTCTTAAGATTTTATTTTAGCTATTCCACACATTTAACTAGGAAAAAAATAAATAAAGGGTTTGCAAAATTTTAAAGAAAAAAAGAAAAAGTCATCAACGGAAACGGAAAGAGAGGGATTCGAACCCTCGGTACGAATAACTCGTACAACGGATTAGCAATCCGCCGCTTTCGTCCACTCAGCCATCTCTCCCAATCGAAAAAGATAATTACTATGTTACAGTACACATCAAGTAAGGATTAAAGAAAGTTTTTCTTTCACATTCTTTATCGTTATTATAGAATTAGAAATTCCATTTAGATGCTCGAAAGATCCAAATAGAAAGATAAATAAAGAAGACCTTCTTGCTTTTATTTTGTTCGAAGTGCCTTTTGGGCCTGGCCCGGTCAATACCCAGCCGGGCCTTTTTTTCTTCCAACGAATTCCCTTTATTTTTTATTTATAGGCAACATACTCTAAATAGCCAATTTGGTATCTGTATAACAATTTCCGTTCTGGGGTTTACATATACTTATAATTTTTGTTATAATGGAAATTGAGATTGAGAAGGATTTTTGATTCAAAAGAATCAATCAATTAGGTATGTATCAATTTGTATTTTCTTATGTCATTTGGCAAACCAAATTTTAGATTCAAATCCAAGAATCATTCACGAATTGTCAGTCAAGGAATAGTTAATGGTTCCTTTTTGTCATAAATTTTCACTTTTTTGAGTGAAAATCTACATTTGATTTTTCAATAGAAAAGTCCGTGGAAGTTTTTCGGCATTGTGTGTTTTGAGATACTATACAATCAATCGAAGGCGTAGATCAAATACAATCAAAAGGGGAATAAAAGGTTTCTTTTCTAATTTTTATAAATTTATAAAAAGGATTAAAAAAGGGATGCAATATGCAAGTACAATAAACTAAAAAAAAAGGGGGGGAATTTTTTCTCCTATTGTGTATCGTTTTGGCGGCATGGCCGAGTGGTAAGGCGGGGGACTGCAAATCCTTTTTCCCCAGTTCAAATCCGGGTGCCGCCTCATCAACAAACGAATTGAAATCTCTTATTCTGTTGTACTGTTTTATTCTGTTTGGGGAATAGCAAAGCAATTGATCTATGATATAGCAATTGATCTAGGATCTATTTTTACTTTCAAGGGCACGAAAAAAAAAAGGAAAGGGCCCTCGTATTTTATTAATAGATTCCATTACTAACATTCCTTTGTAATGTCATTGTGTATTTTACTTGTGTTTATTCTTTCCCGATTAGAAATCAAATAGGAATTTTTGAAATGGATTTTTTTTCGTTCATCAATAGTGTTCCGCCAGAATCCTTTTTTGACTCTGGACCATAAATTCTACTATTATTAGTGAGCAATAATGGAATAATTCTATCATAGAGATAAGGGACATAATTCACATGGATATAGTAAGTCTCGCTTGGGCTGCTTTAATGGTAGTCTTTACATTTTCCCTTTCACTTGTAGTATGGGGAAGAAGTGGACTTTAGAAGCACTCCTACTTTAGTTGAGGAATGAAACTGTAAAGAGTAAAACAATTATTTGAGATTCATCGGAATAAATAGATATATCAAAGAAATAGAATTGGGTCCTACGAAAATTTTATATATGGATTAATAATAATAATACAATAATAACTACATATATTAAAGATAGAAGCTAATATAGTATACCAAGTTATTATAAAGTCAAGTATAACTTTATATACTACTATAACACTAATAGAGAGTATGGTAAGTAAGAAATTTCTTTCTTACTTACCATACTCTCGGATCTCATAGAATACCGCCGACTATAGCCCGTGGATTTCATTTAAGACGCAAAAATAGAATACTTTTCTTTTGATTTCTTCAACTATTGATAATAATTCAGAAGTCAAGTTTCATTTAAAGTAATTAATTATTTTGACTTTCTGTTTTTACGTAAATGATAAGTAGAAAAGCAGTAGGAACTAAAATGAACAGTGCAGTAGCAATAAATGCAAGAATATTTACTTCCATAATCTCATCGTTTTTTTATTTCACAATAACTCGGGATTTAATCCCATAGAGATGATAAATTTTTCGCCTGTCAATTCAATGAATACATTAACTATCGATGATTTTGAATCGGATCAATATCGTCAATAACAATATCTGAGCTATTAAATTAATTCGTCGTCGAGAATTGAATAGTATAACATACGAAGATCCTTTATCCATATCGAATCCAAGATTGGATTCCCGGACCAATAAAAAATTCTTTTATTTATTTTCTGTTCTTTCTTTTCTATAACCTACCTTAGGTCTTCCTTGTAGAACCATCAACTGAAGTATCATCTAACCACCTGTCTGTTTCCATTAACTACAAAACCCCAACAAACAATACAAGCGAAGTGGAAAAAGAGAGGAATTAGGTTCTAAATTTTAATGATCCAAATTTCTTTGGAAGAAAAAGAAGTATGAGAAATATGAGTCGCGGGAGAAAAGATGGAATATTTTATCAACTTCACTATTTTAGTTCTTTTAATTTTAGTTTAGGGTTTGTTCTTTCTTCGATAGAATCCTGAAAAAATTTGGATTGGATACGTCGGGACTGACGGGGCTCGAACCCGCAACGTCCGCCTTGACAGGGCGGTGCTCTAGCCTATTGAACTACAATCCCAGGGAAATAAGAAGAGATCTTGCAGAAAATTTGGATTCTTTTTTATTCTCTTGTATCAGGTCAGGTATTTCTTAAGGGTTCTATCAAGTAGATTGGCGAATTGTTGGGCCGAGCTGGATTTGAACCAGCGTAGACATCTTGTCAACGAATTTACAGTCCGTCCCCTTTAACCACTCGGGCATCGACCCAGCGTCTAATTTATTTTAGACGTTCCATAAGCCACTTCCTTTCGTTTCCCAGGCAGACTTTACAAATATATATCACTTGATATAAAATAGAAAGTCCCACTAAGTAGACTAATAGAAGGACTTGACAAATAGAGATCACTTGATAGGAAATCCCGCTCCTATAGTCTTGAGTCTTGTATACCCCCAGAGGGACTTGAACCCTCGTTTTCTCCGTGAAAGAGAGATGTCTTAACCACTGGACCATAGGGGCGGCCCTGTGGCCATCATATAATAACTCAATAACTTAATATAACTCAGGCTGAGAGCCACCAAAAGGAGACACATAAGATATAACCCAAACGAAGACGCATAGGATATAAACAAACGGAAAAACTCGTTAAATATTCGGGGGTTTAATGGGAATCAAACTTTACCATTAACGTTACAACCTTGAAACTTGATTTCATTGGTCTTTTTCCTCTTTATATCTCTCAGTGACAAAGGGTTATACCTTGGACCAAGATCTACCACTCTGCAGTAGATTCAAGGTGGTTTACCTAAATATGATTTTTTTTTGTCAGTCAAATCAAATTATATTGAGCCCTAAGTCATACTGTCAATTGACGACACGACAGGACAGCACAAGAGGGCAATAAACGAGACGAGAACGCGCCGATATAGATTATATCTCCGCGTTCATTAATACAACATTCATAAAGTTTTATGGTATTAAATATTCAAGTAGAAGTAGATTCAATATTCAAGTAGATTAGAATATCAATACCGTTATACATTATAATATAAGAAACTGAATCAGTTTTGATATTCTAAAAAAATCCCAAAGCATAGTAAGCCCAAGTGGGAGAATTCCGTTTGTAAGACTGTTTTAGAAATTCCGTTCCGGTTGCATCTCTTAATTGCATCTCTTAAAAATGACAATTTAAGTTCAGTATAAATTTTTATTCCACTCATAGATTCCAGTCAAAGATTCATAGAATCGAAATTCCATCATTGCTAGATATAGGATAGTATTTGATGGATAATGCGCCAGCCAAAATGGTATTTCTTTTTTTTTTTTTTGAGAGAATTCAATATGGATGAATATAAATAACTGACAATTTCAAAATAATCCGGGATAGACGCAATGTCCACAATACCTGGATTTAATCAGATACAATTTGAAGGATTTTGTAGGTTCATTGATCAGGGTTTGACAGAAGAACTTTCTAAGTTTCCAAAAATAGAAGATACAAATCAAGAAATTGACTTTGAATTATTTTTGGAAAGATATAAATTGGTAGAACCCCTGATAAAGGAAAGAGATGCTGTGTATGAATCACTCACATATTCTTCTGAATTATATGTATCCGCGAGACTCATTTGGAAAAACGATAGACGTAGGTATATCCAAGAACAAACAATTTTGATAGGAAAGATCCCTCTAATGACTTCTTTGGGAGCTTTTATAGTAAATGGAATATATAGAATTGTGATCAATCAAATATTGCAAAGTCCCGGTATTTATTACCAGTCAGAATTGAATGATAATGGAATTTCAATCTATACCGGGACCATAATATCAGATTGGGGAGGAAGATTAGAATTAGAGATTGATAGAAAAGCAAGGATATGGGTTCGTGTGAGTAGGCAACAAAAACTATCTATTCTAGTTCTATTATCAGCTATGGGGTTGAATATAAGAGAAATTCTAGAGAATGTTTGCTATCCGGAACTCTTTTTGTCTTTTCTGAATGATAAAAAAAAAATTGGGTCAAAAGAAAATGCTATTTTGGAGTTTTATCAACAATTTGCTTGTGTAGAGGGCGATCCGGTATTTTCTGAATCCTTATCTAAGGATTTACAAAAAAAATTCTTTCAACAAAGATGTGAATTGGGAGGGATTGGTCGACGAAATATGAATCGGAGACTGAACCTTGATATACCCCAGAACAATACATTTTTGTTACCACGAGATATATTGGCAGCCGCGGATCGTTTGATTCGAATAAAATTTGGAATGGGTACACTTGACGATATGAATCATTTGCAAAATAAACGTATTCGTTCTGTAGCAGATCTTTTACAAGAGCAATTTGGATTGGCCTTGGTTCGTTTAGAAAATATGGCTCGAGGAAATATATATGCAGCACTTAAGCATAACTGGACACCAACTCCTCAGAACTTGGTAAATTCAACTCCATTAACAGATACTTATAAAGTTTTTTTCCGTTTACACCCATTATCTCAAGTTTTGGATCGAACTAATCCATTGACACAAATAGTTCATGGAAGAAAATTGAGTTATTTGGGACCGGGGGGATTGACTGCGCGAACTGCTACTTTTCCAATACGAGATATTCATCCTAGTCACTATGGGCGTATTTGCCCAATTGACACATCTGAAGGAATAAATGTTGGACTTATTGGATCCTTAGCAATTCATGCGAGAATCGGTCGTTGGGGGTCTCTAGAAACTCCGTTTTATAAAATTTCTGAGAGATCAAAAGGGTCGCGGATGCTTTATTTATCACCAGGTAGAGATGAATACTATATGGTAGCGGCAGGAAATTCTTTGGCGTTGAATCAGGGTATTCAGGAACAACAAGTTGTTCCAGCTCGATATCGTCAAGAATTCCTGACTATTGCATGGGAACAGGTTCATCTTCGAAGTATTTTTTCCTTCCAATATTTTTCTATTGGGGCTTCCCTCATTCCTTTTATCGAGCATAATGATGCGAATCGGGCTTTAATGAGTTCTAACATGCAACGTCAAGCAGTCCCTCTTTCTCAGTCCGAGAAGTGCATTGTTGGAACTGGATTGGAAGGCCAGGCGGCTCTAGATTCAGGGGCTCTTGCTATAGCCGAACACGAGGGAAAGATTCTTTATACCGATACTGAAAAGATCCTTTTATCAGGTAATGGGGATACTCTAAGGATTCCATTAGTTATGTATCAACGTTCCAACAAAAATACTTGTATGCATCAAAAACCCCAGGTTCCGCGGGGTAAATGCATTAAAAAGGGACAAATTTTAGCCTATGGTGCTGCTACAGTTGGTGGCGAACTTGCTTTGGGTAAAAACGTATTAGTAGCTTATATGCCATGGGAAGGTTACAATTTTGAAGATGCAGTACTTATTAGCGAGCGCTTAGTATATGAAGATATTTATACTTCTTTTCACATACGTAAATATGAAATTCAGATTAACCAAGGCCCCGAAAGGGTCACTAATGAAATACCGCATTTAGAAGTCCATTTACTCCGAAATTTAGACAAAAATGGAATTGTAATGTTGGGATCTTGGGTGGAAACAGGTGATATTTTAGTAGGTAAATTAACACCCCAAATGGTGAAAGAATCATCGTATGCTCCGGAAGATAGATTGTTACGAACCATACTTGGCATGCGGGTATATACTTCAAAAGAAACTTGTCTAAAACTACCTATAGGTGGTAGGGGTCGAGTTATTGATGTGAGATGGGTCCAGAGTTCTAAAACAGATGAGACAGAGAAAACAGAAAGTATTCGTGTATATATTTTACAGAAACGTGAAATCAAAGTAGGCGATAAAGTAGCTGGAAGACATGGAAATAAGGGTATCATTTCAAAAATTTTGCCTAGACAAGATATGCCTTATTTGCAAGATGGAAGACCTGTTGATATGGTCTTCAACCCATTAGGAGTACCTTCACGAATGAATGTAGGACAAATATTTGAATCTTCACTCGGGTTAGCGGGGGATTTGCTAGACAGACATTATCGAATAGCGCCTTTTGATGAGAGATATGAACAAGAAGCTTCGAGAAAACTGGTGTTTTCTGAATTATATGAAGCCAGTAAGCAAACAGCGAATCCGTGGATATTTGAACCCGAGTCTCCAGGAAAAAGCAGAATATTTGATGGAAGAACGGGGGATCCTTTTGAACAACCTGTTATAATAGGAAAGCCCTATATCTTGAAATTAATTCATCAAGTTGATGATAAAATCCATGGGCGTTCCAGTGGGCGTTATTCACGTCTTACACAACAACCCCTTAAAGGAAGGGCCAAGAAAGGCGGACAACGGGTAGGAGAAATGGAGGTTTGGGCTTTAGAGGGGTTTGGCGTTGCTTATATTTTACAAGAGATGCTTACTTATAAATCTGATCATATTAGAGCTCGCCAGGAAGTACTTGGTACTATAATCTTTGGAGGAAGAATACCGACTCCTGAGGATGCTCCAGAATCTTTTCGGTTGTTCGTTCGAGAACTACGATCTTTAGCTCTGGAACTGAATCATTTTCTTGTATCTGAGAAGACTTTCCAGCTTAATAGGAAGGAAGCTTAATCGAAATGAAGCAGAAGTTTTCTTCTATGATCGATCGATATACCCATCAACAACTCCGAATTGGATTAGTTTCTCCTCAACAAATAAGTACTTGGTCCAAAAAAATCCTGCCTAATGGCGAGATAGTTGGAGAGGTGACAAAACCTTATACCTTTCATTACAAAACAAATAAACCAGAAAAAGATGGATTATTTTGTGAAAGAATTTTTGGACCTATCAAAAGTGGCATTTGTGCTTGTGGAAATTATCGAGTAATCGGAGATGAAAAGGAAGACCCGCAATATTGTGAACAATGCGGGGTCGAGTTTGTTGATTCTCGGATACGAAGATATCAAATGGGCTACATCAAACTCGCATACCCGGTAATGCATGTGTGGTATTTGAAACGTCTTCCTAGTTATATTGTGAATCTTTTAGATAAACCTCTTAACGAATTAGAAGACCTAGTATACTGCGGTGTGTGATTTGATCGAAATTCTGATTTTACAGATTTGAAATGAGAAACTGTCATCCCATTTAATCCAATCGGGATGCCCTGTACCTGACATGTTTCTTGGTAGGAGTAACATGAAGCTCAGAATTAGGGATGTATTCGAGACGCTCCCAAAAAAGGGAATTGATCTATGGTCGATTTCATAAGAATTTATAGTTATACCTCGTAAAAAAAGACTTTTTTTTTGTGAAATTAAGCAGTTCCTTTTTTTAGAAAGAAATTATGTTCAAGTAGCAAATAGAAAAGATGTCATGGTTACAAGAGTCTATCTATCGCATATAGACTTTAAGGGCATCGTTGCCTAACCGTCGAGGTGAAGTCGGGACCTAAAAGATCGAATGGAACAGTACATAGACAAGTAAATTCCTTATGAATTCCAAGGTACTCTCTTTAATTAAGAATTACGGGATTCATCATTCGAGGGGAAGTAGACTACTCAAGAATTTCACATTTCTTTTATGTCATAATTGAATGAATTGAATAAAGCATTCATAAAATCTAAATAAAAATAATTAAGGAAGACGGAATCAATAAAGTTTTGCTTGGTCTTCACTGGAAACTTGAGTAAGGAGTAGATCTTTTTGGAGTTTTCTATAATTTGAAAGCGAGAACTCCTTTACTTTTTCTTTATTTGACCTACTTGAGCCGGATGAAAGGAAACTTTCACGTCCGATTTTGAGGGGGGGGGAGATCCTATCCCAATTTTTATTTTGCTAGGCCCATAGATAAAAAACCCACTTTTTTACGATTACGGGGTTTATTGGAATATGAAATCCAACCCTGGAAATACAGGATCCCTATTTTTTTTACTACCCGGAGCTTTGATACATTTCGAAATCGAGAGATGTCTACCGGGGGAGGCTCTATTAGACAACAATTAGCCAATCTAGATTTACGAATTATTATAGATTCTTCATTGGTAGAATGGAAAGAATTGGAGGAAGAGGAACCCACAGGGAATGAATGGGAAGATCGAAAAGTTGGAAGAAGAAAAGATTTTTTGCTTAGACGCATGGAATTGGCTAAGCATTTTATTCGAACAAATATAGAACCAAAATGGATGGTTTTGTGTCTATTACCAGTTCTTCCTCCTGAGTTGAGACCAATCTATCATATAGATGAGGATAAACTAGTGACCTCGGATATTAATGAAATCTATAGAAGAATTATCTATCGGAATAATACTCTTACAGATCTATTAACAACAAGTATAGCTACGCCAGAAGAATTAATAATATCTCAGGAAAAATTGCTACAAGAAGCCGTGGATGCACTTCTTGATAATGGAATTTGTGGACAACCAATGAGGGATGATCATAATAGAGTTTACAAGTCGCTTTCAGATGTAATTGAAGGCAAAGAAGGAAGAGTTCGCGAGACTCTGCTTGGTAAACGGGTCGATTATTCAGGACGGTCAGTC